TTTTACTAGCGGCTTTAACTCTAACCTCGGCTCTATTTATTGGTCTGAGTAAGATAGGACTTATTTGAAATTAATTGAATGAATAATTCATAAAAAGAAATCCTTCTGTGGTATTCCATATATTTGGTAGTTTCTTACCGTGTTAATTACCAATTATTGGGAATTGAGATTCCTAAGCAATACGAATTAATAGTAATATTTCGGGATAGATATTACCTCCCCTTTTCCCTTTTCAAATAAATTAAATTGAAATGATTGAAGTTTTTCTATTTGGAATTGTCTTAGGTCTAATTCCTATTACTTTGGCTGGATTATTCGTAACCGCATATTTACAATACAGGCGTGGTGATCAGTTGGACCTTTGATTAATATTAATTCACATCTCTTTTTTTAACTGACCTCCTCCTTTCTTTAATTTCATTTTTTTTGGGGGGGGGGTCAAAGGTCAAATTCAGATTGCTGTATTTCAGTTCCGTGGAATTTTCGATCTAACAAGACAAGAGCAGAATCACGCTCTGTAGGATTTGAACCTACGACATTGGGTTTTGGAGACCCACGTTCTACCGAACTGAACTAAGAGCGCTTTCTTACCACAACGGAAAAGACTGTAAAGAAGGGGATTCTTTTTTTTATATAGTATAGAACCCCCCAAAAAAATTCAACCCCAATAAATACTTCTTGCATATGTATACTATCATAAAATTGAAAATTATGTATTATGTATGTCCAAATTGAATCGCTCTAAAATGTATCTCTGGTTACTGCTTCGAGGAGCAATAATAGGTAGGGATGACAGGATTTGAACCCGTGACATTTTGTACCCAAAACAAACGCGCTACCAAGCTGCGCTACATCCCTTTCAACTGGTCTACAGTATCATTGTAGAAAATCCCCGTCTTGTTTTCCACATCCTTATTTTATTTCCATTTCCTTCCTTTCTATGCAAAATGTATCTTGCCATTTCTTCCTCTTGGTCTCATATCATATAACATATAATAATAAATTAATATTTTTCTCGGGAATTCTCAGGCGCAAAGGGACCCGTTTTTTTGCTTTAAGAAAAAGAAAATCTTCTCTACCGAATCATTGCACATGTCAAGTTGAATTGGGGATTCCACACACAAATACAAGTGGTCTTTAACTACATATACATCTCTTACCATAATGTATTACAATATGGAATATAAAAAAAAGAAGGAGGATTCTCAATGCGAGATTTTAAAACATATCTTTCCGTGGCACCGGTACTAAGTACTCTCTGGTTCGGGTCTTTAGCGGGTTTATTGATAGAAATCAATCGTTTCTTCCCAGATGCGTTGACATTTCCTTTTTTTTCATTCTAGTTATTGATATGGAAAGGGGTGAAGAAGATTAGAGATAGAGTCAAATATTTGTGACTAATCTCTCTTTCCCGTCTTTTTTTTTTCGAATTAGATAGATTGAATACGGGGGTAAAGAGAAAGAAAAAAGTGGATTCAACCTCAGTTAAATTCGGGTTAAGGCTCCAATTAAATTAAGAATCAAATTAATAATAGAGTTAAAAGAAAACAAAAGGGAAATGTGACTAGAATAAGAGTATCATGCAATACAAGATACTTAAATGAAATACTGTACTGCGATTAGAAATCGCTTTCGAAATTGTTGTATTACTTATTATTTACTATATTAATTGCAACAAAATCTTTATTTCATAATTTGATTTTGAGTTGTTAGCCACTTCTATTTTTTCGTCCCTTTTCCTTTCTTCTTATTTGCGTCGGATCGGAAAATAGAAACGTTGGGTGAATCAAAAACCCAAAGGAGGTTCATGGCCAAGGGTAAAGACGTTCGAGTAAGGGTTATTTTGGAATGTACCGGTTGTGTTCGAAACGGTGTTAATAAGGAATCAACGGGTATTTCCAGATATATTACTCAAAAGAATCGACACAATACACCTAGTCGATTGGAATTGAGAAAATTCTGTCCGTATTGTTTCAAACATACAATTCATGGGGAGATAAAGAAATAGATATAGATCGAACCGAGTGCTTGGGTGTCACCCTTTCAAGGAACATGAAAAAAATTTAGATATATATTTCTATTATTTCATATATTGAAATAAAAACAACTAAATAAATATAGACAAACCCAATCCTATGAATTTCTTCTATAATTTTTTTTTTGATTTGATCGAAATAGTATTTTAGGGATAAGGAATAAACAAATTATGGATAAATCCAAGCGACTCTTTCTTAAATCCAAGCGATCTTTTCGTAGGCGTTTGCCCCCGATCCAATCGGGGGATCGAATTGATTATAGAAACATGAGTTTAATTAGTCGATTTATTAGTGAACAAGGAAAAATATTATCTAGACGGGTGAATAGATTAACCTTAAAAGAACAACGATTAATTACTATTGCTATAAAACAAGCTCGTATTTTATCTTCGTTACCTTTTCTTAATAATGAGAAACAATTTGAAAGAAGGGAGTCAACCACCAGAACTCCTGGTTTTAGGAACAGAAAAAAATAGGCTTACTTTTCAATTGAATCAAAATTCTAATCCGAACTCAAAAACAGATGGACGTTTTGTTCAAAAAATCCGAGAATCATTCGTGTCGTAAGAAAAAAAAGAATCGGGTAAGAGGAATAAATTTTTTTATCGGGCGCGTTCGCTCATTTTGACGACTTTATCATATTATCAGATTTTATCATACTAATTTCTACTCTACCTTCCCGGAGTTCATTCTCCAGAGAATTCCATTTCAAAAAGTTTGGCGGATTCCTTCCAATCCCCTTATTTTATGATCTCGTTGGAAATCATATAAAGACAATTCCTATTTGATATAGCCATTTGTGCAAGGATTTTACGATTAAGAAGCAACTGCCCCTTATACAGATTATGTATTAATCTACTATAAATATAGGATGCCCCCGCCCCGCGAATTACTGCATTTATTCGAGTGATCCACAAACGACGAAAATCCCTTTTTTTCCTATCTCTATCACGATGCGCCGAAACCAAAGCTCTTATTTTCTGTTGAATAATTGTTCGAGTAAGTCTTGAATGAGCCCCGCGAAAACTTGATGCAAATAAACGCATTTTTGTTCTACGTCTTCGAGCTATATATCCTCGTCTAATTCTGGTCATTGAGTAAATGAAACTTTAATGAATAACTAATCGATTTCCTTTCTTTCAGTTATTCTTTTCCCCCTTCCTAGTCTATTAATAACAAAACGGATTCTTCCAATTTATAAAATAAAAATTCCAATGGCTTTTGCTACTATAACCTTCCCTACCACGCTTTTTTCCTTTTTTCTAGGCATTGGAAAAATAAAAATAGAAATAGCTAAAGAAATTGTGGGTTCCATCGTCTCTATGGTTACTTCTTAAACGGTGAGGTCTTCTCTATACACCGGAGCCCTTTCCTTCATTTTATTGGTAACTTGTACAGTTACCACTCTTTGGCTCTACCCATGAATTTTCCAGTAATGGGTCTTTCATAATGAGATATACCTTATACAGTAACGGTATTTAATTATGAAGATTGGTTGGGTAGCTGACCTTGTGAGTCCGTTCTTCTAAACATAATATTTCTACTTTTTTAAATAGGATTTCCCCCGCTTAATGGGTAACTATTTGTTACCAATGGGGAATTCTTTCTCATCTTAAATTGAAAATTCAGGTGATTTAATTTGCACCAATTGAAACCATAAATTTCATACACAATAGAAAGATATGATAGATCCATCTTTTTTAGATCGTGAATGGAGTTCTTCCATTCTATCCGATTCACCGGTACTGATCATTGATACTGGAAAAATTGTTTTTTCTTTTGTTTTGTCTCAGCCCATGATTTAAACGAGTCGCACATACACCCTCGTACATGTTCCTCGACGCTGAGGGCATCCCCCAAGAGCGGGGGATTTCGTGACGTTTCTGATTGGCTGTCTTGGGTTTCTAATAAGTTGTTTAATAGTTGGCATGCTGAATTATACATTATGGGCTGGTTTAGATTGATCCTAACCGGATGATTATGAATTTATTCGATTTCAATATATTAATAGAATATTAAACCCTTAATTAAGTAATTAAGAAGTAAGAAGATAAAATCTTAAATCGTATATTTGCACGAAATCACTGCTATTTTTTATCCAACCGCTACAAAATCAACAATTCCATGAGCTTGGGCTTCTGTTGCTGACATAAAAGTATCCCTTTCCATGTCTTCGGATACAGCCCATAAGGGCTTGCCTGTTCTTTGTACATAAACCCTTGTAAGGATTTCGCGCAGTTTCAGTAGTTCTTCCGCTTCCAGGATAAGTTCGGACGTTTGTGCCTCATAAAAACCGGCAGCAGGTTGATGGATCATTACCCTGATCATATAATATAACACAATCAAAGGTTCCTGTATCTCGCACGAGGAGGCAAGGCGAAGAGATAAAGAATAAAATAAGAAAAAGATAGAAAACCGTACGGGCATTTTTTTCACATTGCATACGGCTCCACAATGGAATTTTTTTACCTTTCATCGAAGAAAGAGAAAATGTGGGATCTATTATACCCAGATCGGTAAATGATCCAATTACCACCCTTCTTTTTTTTCGGAGGAGTTCAAAAATACTATGATGGCCCCGTTGCTTTAATATATTTATTTCGTCTGTGATTCAGCAATCCCAAAGTTTCTTTTTTTTTTTCGTACTCTTTCATAACATAAATGTTGTTAATAACCTGCCGGTGTGAAAAAAGTTTGTGACGCTGAAATCGACCTACGATAGGTAAGATAAAATCGGAAATACCCTTCCTTTATCTCATACTACTCTTTCGATACATAATCTAATATTTTGAAAAACAATAAAAAATTGGTATATCGAATTCGAAGTGCCATGCTAATATTACTTAATATTAATAATTCATATGGCGAAGGCATAGTCTTCTTTTTTCTCTTAAATAAAAAACCCATTGGCGCCAAGCGTGAGGGAATGCTAGACGTTTGGTAATTGCTCCTCCGACCAGGATAAAAGACCCCATTGAGGCGGCTAATCCCATGCATATTGTCTGTATATCTGGTCGCACAAATTGCATAGTATCGTAAATGGCTATTCCAGGTATTACCCATCCGCCGGGAGAGTTTATAAGCAAATACAGATCCTTGGTATCACTCTCCGAACTGAGATATACAAAAAGACCAATAAGTTGATTCGAAACATTGCTATCAATCGCTTGGCCTAAAAAAATTAATCTTTCTCGATAAAGTCGGTTGATTCGGATAAAATTGTATCCCTTAGGAGCCGTACGGGCACCTTTTGATACATACGGTTCAACAAAACTAAAACTTGCGAAAAAAAAATCAATGTGTAGCTTCCAGCCCTCTTTCTTTTTTTATAGCGGACTCCTTCTAATGAAGGAAGGGGCTTCTCTTTCATTTTTGAAGAACGATGCGTTTGGCCGGTTTTCCTAAAATATTAGAATATAAAAAACAGTTTTATCGCACTAACTTTTCATTGATGTATTTTTTCATCGAGATCAAATCCAAAAATCACGATGCCATTTTCTTGTTCCTGAATGGGCTTCTTCCATTTTTTTAGGTTTATGCTCTACTCCGAGTAAGGATCCGCCCGATTTTGATTTGCACATATAGGACAAATGACCCCAATACCACGTCTTTGTTTTTTTTTTTTTTCATTTTTTCTCAATTTTGCAATTCATTTCTTTTATGTCTTCCGCCAAATATTCGACGTATCCATTATATTTATTATTCGATTGATTAACTGTTTGGGATCAGTGCTATTTAATAATTTCTTTCTAAATAGAATCGTTTATGATATCTATAAGTCCTAATAATAGATATATTACCAATTGGGTTTTTCTAAACGGAGCCTGGATACTTAATTTTATTGGTCCAGCCAAGTCGACCATAAATTATTTGAATTGCTAATATTAATCTGGATACCTCTTCACAAAACGGATCTAATTGCATTTCATTGCACTTCACGTTACAAATTTTTGATGATTCAATCGCTTTTTTTGGGGGCGAAAGAGAGGATATCTCGATCGGGGGAGAGAATGGGGAAATCCCATATGACCCAATATATCTGACAGGGCGCACTATATGTCAATCCAAGTTGGATTTCGCTCTCCGGGAGTTCGAAAAGGAACTTTTGGAACACCAATAGGCATAAACTGAAAGAAAAAAGAATTAAGTACTCTATTTCACTTTGATGTGGAAACGTAATAATGGTTTTATTATTTTAATAATATTTAATAATATTAGCTTTATCGTCATATTTTCTACATAGATAGAATAAGTTCATAAAATAAAGGAAAACAAAGAAAATTTTTACGAATAGGTACTTTGAATGATGACTAAATATGGATGCATGCGCTCTTCGAAAAGGGAATAAACCCCCATTGCGTATTGGTACTTATCGAGTATAGAATAGATCTGCTTCTCTTTTTTCCTATGAACCAAGTTGTTCCATTTTTACTAAAAGAATAGAACAAATAGTAACCCTTTTTCCGAGATAATCCACTGAAAAAAAAGGGGGTCCATAGCATAGTTTTTTCAATGCAATAAAGTTACATAGTGTCTATTTTTTGTTGATAAAGGGGTATTACCATGGGTTTGCCTTGGTATCGTGTTCATACTGTCGTATTGAATGATCCCGGTCGTTTGCTTTCTGTTCATATAATGCATACAGCTCTGGTTGCTGGTTGGGCCGGTTCAATGGCTCTATATGAATTAGCAGTTTTTGATCCCTCCGACCCTGTTCTCGATCCAATGTGGAGACAAGGTATGTTCGTTATACCCTTCATGACTCGTTTAGGAATAACCAATTCATGGGGCGGTTGGAGTATTACAGGAGGGACGATAACGAATCCGGGGGTTTGGAGTTACGAAGGTGTAGCCGGGGCGCATATTGTGTTCTCTGGCTTGTGCTTCTTGGCAGCTATCTGGCATTGGGTGTATTGGGATCTAGAAATATTTGGTGATGAACGCACAGGAAAACCTTCTTTGGATTTGCCTAAGATCTTTGGAATTCATTTATTTCTCTCAGGAGTGGCTTGCTTTGGCTTTGGCGCATTTCATGTAACAGGATTGTATGGTCCTGGAATATGGGTGTCCGACCCATATGGACTAACTGGAAAGGTACAATCTGTAAATCCCGCGTGGGGTGTGGAAGGTTTTGATCCCTTTGTTCCAGGAGGAATAGCCTCTCATCATATTGCAGCAGGGACATTGGGCATATTAGCAGGCTTATTCCATCTTAGTGTCCGCCCGCCCCAACGTCTATATAAAGGATTACGTATGGGCAATATTGAAACCGTTCTTTCCAGCAGTATCGCTGCTGTCTTTTTTGCAGCTTTTGTTGTTGCTGGAACTATGTGGTATGGTTCAGCAACTACTCCTATCGAATTATTCGGTCCCACCCGTTATCAATGGGATCAGGGATACTTTCAGCAAGAAATATATCGAAGAGTTAGCGCTGGACTAGCCGAAAATCAAAGTTTATCAGAGGCTTGGTCTAAAATTCCTGAAAAATTAACTTTTTATGATTACATCGGAAATAATCCAGCGAAAGGGGGATTATTCAGAGCGGGTTCAATGGATAACGGAGATGGAATAGCTGTCGGGTGGTTAGGACATCCTATCTTTAGAGATAAAGAAGGGCGTGAACTTTTTGTACGTCGCATGCCTACTTTTTTTGAAACATTTCCAGTTGTTTTGGTAGACGGAGATGGAATTGTTAGAGCCGATGTTCCCTTTAGAAGGGCAGAATCGAAGTATAGTGTCGAACAAGTAGGCGTAACCGTTGAGTTCTATGGTGGCGAACTGAACGGAGTGAGTTATAGTGATCCTGCGACTGTGAAAAAATATGCTAGACGTGCCCAATTGGGTGAAATTTTTGAATTAGATCGTGCTACTTTGAAATCCGATGGTGTTTTTCGTAGCAGTCCAAGAGGTTGGTTTACTTTTGGACATGCTTCCTTTGCTCTGCTCTTTTTCTTCGGGCACATTTGGCATGGTGCTAGAACCTTATTCAGAGATGTTTTTGCTGGTATTGACCCAGATTTGGATGCTCAAGTGGAATTTGGAGCATTCCAAAAACTTGGAGATCCAACTACAAGAAGACAAGTAGTCTGATGCAGCATTGCTCTGTTATTTTTCGCTTCTCACCTCTATTTTCTCTTTGTGATTTTACATAGGATACTGAAAAAGTCTGGATTTAAATCTCCGCCCTTTCGCCTTTTCTTTGATTTTTTTTCTTTAATCGGGGAGATGATCCCCAATAAACAGGTATGGAAGCTATAATTGTAAACCGCGATCAAATTTATGGAAGCATTGGTTTATACATTCCTCTTAGTCTCGACTCTAGGGATCATTTTTTTCGCTATCTTTTTTCGCGAACCACCTAAAGTTCCAACTAAAAAATGAAATGATTTTTCATTATCTGAATTGAAGTAATGAGCCTCCCAACATTGGGAGGCTCATTACTTCAACTAGTCCCCGTGCTCTTCGAACGGGTCTCTTAGTTGTTGAGAGGGTTGCCCAAAAGCAGTATATAAGGCGTACCCAGTAAAACTTACAAGTAATCCAGATATAGAGATGGCGACTAGGGTTGCTGTTTCCATTATTATATAATTTCAAGACCACAATGGATCTATGATAAGATTGTTTATTTACAACGGAATGGTATACAAAGTCAACAGATCTCAATGAATACAAAATAGGATTTATGGCTGCACAAACTGTTGAGGGTAGTTCTAGATCTGGTCCAAGACGGACGTCTGTAGGGGCTTTATTGAAACCATTGAATTCGGAATATGGTAAAGTAGCTCCTGGATGGGGAACTACTCCTTTAATGGGTGTCGCAATGGCTCTATTTGCGGTATTCCTATCTATTATTTTGGAGATTTATAATTCTTCCGTTTTACTGGACGGAATTTCACTGAATTAGATTTATAAGAACCCTAGCTTTTAAATAAAAATACAAAAAACGATGCATTTAGGCCTCGGCTTTTTATTTTAGCTTATTCTTTTTTGGTAGTTCGACCGCGAAATTTTTGTGTTTCTGTATTTCCGGAATATGAGTGTGTGACTTGTTATAATTGATCCTATTGAGAGTACAGAGAGTGGGTCTGTCGTCTTGATAGAGATGGTTTTACCCCGTCGGATATTCATTCTAGTATCTGGAGCACGGAATATATGAAATATATCACGAAGTATTTGAACTATGATTCATACTTAATATTCAGACCTCGTGGCCGGATTCCTCAAATTTTTCCAAAGAAAAAGTTTTCAATTGAAAGAGTTTTCTTCTTTCAAATTCCCGTTTCTGCTTTGATTTTGCTCAAAGAACAAACTTTTCTTTCTAGTTTTAGTCATTATATCGATTCTACTCGTTGAATAAATGATGATCCAATGGTTCTTACTCAGGGAATCCTTGACTTAGCTTGAAGGTTTTATTGAATCATCGTGGTTCTAGTATGAATTTAAGGTTTCAATTGATTCCTAGGGTCTTAACAAGAAAATTCCTATCAATAATAAAGAAAACAAAAGGAAAGCTACATTACATACAAATTAAAATAACAGATGAAAGAAAAAAATAGGGAAATAGAAGATTCAAGAGGCCTGGAACGATCAACAGAAAGACAAGTGAGCCTACTTGATTTTTTGACATTCTAATTATAACAAAAAAAAAAAAAGAGCTTTCTTACTTTTACTCTTTCGTATTTTTAGCGAAAATTGAATCAAAAGATTAAGAAGTTTCCAATTTTGTATTCCATACCTCTTTTAACCTGTTTTTTGTTTGAGCTGTACGAGATGAAATTCTCATATACGGTTCTCAGAGGGGGAGTCCCCTTGGTTTACCTATCTCAATAAAGTCTACGATTGGTTCGAAGAGCGTCTCGAGATTCAGGCGATTGCAGATGATATAACTAGTAAATACGTTCCTCCTCATGTCAACATATTTTATTGTCTAGGAGGAATTACGCTTACTTGTTTTTTAGTACAAG